AGTAAAATGCCTGATTTAAAAGGATTATCATGATAGGATAAATAATGTAACTTATTACTTTTACTACTTAATCATCACTTACATTTAACAGAATTAAACTGTAATCCTAAAATATCAAAAATTTCTGTGCACCTTACACCAAAATGTAGAAAAGTAAGCTAAATTTAAGCTAATGGGTTCATACCCCAAATATAGAGAATACTCTCTTTTCTAATGCCCAAAAATCCATCCAAAATCCTCTTTTTAAGAATATTAATTAGAGGTGTATTAATTTCACTATGTGCTAATTCATGAATAGGAGCATGAATTGGTCTAGAAATTAATTTACTCTCCTTCATTCCTTTGCTTTCTTCCAACAAAAATATCTTTTCAACAGAGTCTTCTTTAAAATATTTCCTAATTCAAGCTATTGCATCATCAACCTTCCTTTTTCTAATCCTTTTAAAAATTAATATCCATGAAATATTTTATTTCACAAAAATAAGAACATGAAACAATTTGATTATAATTCCCCTTTTAATAAAAATTGCAAGTGCACCATTTCATTGATGACTACCTTCAATAGTTGAGGGGCTCACATGAACTAACTGTTTCATTATTTTATCCCTTCAAAAAATTGCCCCCCTTATATTAATTTCCTACATATTAACCAATTCAAGTTTTATTCAATTCATTATTATTTCTTCTGCTATTATAGGAGCAATAGGTGGTTTAAACCAAATCTCATTACGAAAAATCCTCTCTTTCTCATCAATTAACCATATTAGATGAATATTAACAACAATAATTATAAACACAAACTTATGATTTATATATTTTACAATTTACACAATTAATATTCTTTCCATTATCTCAATTTCAAGCACAACCAACTTATCTTATATCACACAAACCTTCAATATAATTAACCAAACAAAAATCACTAAAATCACATTATTTATCTCAATATTATCTTTAGGTGGCTTACCACCTTTTTTAGGATTTTTCCCAAAATGAATTACAATTTTTTTTATAACACAAAATTCTATAATTTTCACATCTATAATTCTTATTATATCCTCCCTATTCACCTTGTTTTACTATATACGAACCACTTACACAATCCTGATAATCACAAATTCAGAAATCATTTGAAAAACTTCGATTTTTATTAAACATAATAACTCAAAAACTATTATATTCTCCTTGTACACTTCATTATTTGGAATATTAGCTTGCTCCTTAATTTTATTCATATATTAAGGCTTTAAGTTAAGCAAACTAATATCCTTCAAAGTTATAAACAAAGAAATTATCTTTAAGTCTTAGTACCTAAGTTTTACACCATTAGAATTGCATTCCAATATCATTTCATGAATATAAGACCTCAGATTTTCATTTATCTTTGGCAAAAAAGAAACAATTCTCCTCAATAGATTTACAATCTACTACCTTTAATCTCAGCCATTTTACCATTCGTGCAACGATGGTTATTCTCAACAAATCATAAAGATATTGGAACATTATACTTTATTTTTGGAGCCTGAGCAGGAATATTAGGAACATCATTAAGAGTTTTAATTCGAACTGAATTAGGTCAACCTGGATCTTTAATTGGAGATGATCAAATTTATAATGTCATTGTTACTGCCCATGCTTTCATCATAATTTTTTTCATGGTTATACCTATTATAATTGGTGGGTTTGGTAATTGATTAGTACCTTTAATATTAGGAGCACCTGATATAGCATTTCCACGAATAAATAACATAAGTTTTTGATTATTGCCCCCCTCTATTCTATTACTAATTATTGGAAGAACAATTGAAAGAGGTGCAGGAACAGGATGAACAGTTTACCCACCTCTTTCTGCAAGAATTACTCATTCAGGAGCTGCTGTTGATTTAACTATCTTCTCATTACACTTAGCTGGTATATCAAGAATTATAGGAGCCGTAAATTTTATTACGACTATAATTAACATAAAACCCATCTACATAAACCAAACCCAAATACCTTTATTTGTATGATCAGTAGGAATTACAGCACTTTTACTATTACTATCCCTACCAGTTCTTGCTGGAGCTATTACCATATTATTAACTGATCGAAATCTTAACACATCCTTTTTTGACCCAGCAGGAGGAGGAGACCCAATTCTATATCAACATTTATTTTGATTTTTTGGGCATCCTGAGGTATACATTTTAATTTTACCAGGTTTCGGTATAATTTCCCATGTCATTTCACATGAAAGAGGAAAAAAAGAAGCCTTTGGAAATTATGGAATAATTTGAGCTATATCAGCAATCGGTTTACTAGGTTTTATTGTATGAGCTCACCATATATTTACAATTGGTATAGATGTAGATACACGAGCTTATTTTACAGGAGCAACTATAATTATCGCAGTTCCAACAGGAATTAAAATCTTCAGTTGACTTGCAACAATATATGGTTCTAAAATAATTTATAGTCCCGCATCATTATGAGCCTTAGGATTCATCTTCCTATTTACGGTAGGTGGTTTGACTGGGGTTATTTTAGCCAACTCAGCCATTGATATTATCCTACATGACACTTATTATGTCGTAGCACATTTTCACTACGTACTATCAATAGGGGCAGTATTCGCTATTATAGCTGGGTTTATTCACTGATATCCTTTATTTACTGGCTTATCACTCAATCCAACATGATTAAAAAGTCAATTCTTCACAATATTTATTGGAGTTAATTTAACTTTCTTCCCCCAACACTTCTTAGGATTAGCAGGCATACCTCGACGTTATTCAGATTATCCTGATGCATATATCTCATGAAATATTATTTCATCAGTTGGATCTATAATTTCCTTCGCAGCCGTAATAATATTTATTCTTATTATATGAGAAAGTATAATTACTAACCGAGTTGTTTTATATAGATCACAAATAAACAGATCATCTGAATGAATTCACAACTTGCCTCCGGCAGAACACACTTATAATGAATTAACTTTAATTACCAAATAATCAAAAATCTAATATGGCAGACTAGTGCAATGGGTTTAAGCTCCAAAAATAAAGTATTCACTTTTTTTAGAATTAATAATGTCTACATATGCAAGTTTAGGAATACAAGACAGAGCATCCTCACTAATAGAACAATTAATATATTTTCATGACCATTCAATATTTATTATTATAATAATTATTATTTCTGTAGGATATACAATTCTATCTTTAATAACAAATAAATACACTGATCGATATGTTATAGATGGTCAATATTTAGAAATTCTTTGGACAATTTTACCAGCAGTAATTTTAATTTTTATTGCTCTACCCTCACTTCATATTCTTTATCTAATTGATGAAAATTCAAACCCACTATTAACACTTAAAACTATTGGACATCAGTGATACTGAAGTTATGAATATTCAGACTTTATTAACGTTGAATTTGACGCATATATAATCCCCCAAAATGAGTTAGATTCCTTTAATATTCGTCTACTTGAAGTAGATAATCGAACAACTTTACCAATAAATATTTTAACACGAATACTAATCACATCAGAAGATGTAATTCACTCATGAACTATTCCAAGCATAGGAGTTAAAGCTGATGCCACACCTGGACGTATAAATCAAGCAACTTTCTGATTCAGACGTCCAGGTGTTTTTTTTGGACAATGTTCTGAAATTTGTGGGGCAAACCATAGATTTATACCTATTGTAATTGAAAGCACTTCAACAAACGATTTCCTTAATTGAATTTCAAACATCTCTGAATCATCAAGATGACTGAAAGCAAGTAATGGTCTCTTAAACCATAATATAGTAATTTAGCAATTACTTCTGATGACAAGAAGTTAGTTAAAATATAACATTAGTATGTCATACTAAAATTATTAAACTTATAATACATCTTTATCCCACAAATAATACCTTTAAATTGATTAATATTATTTTTCCTCTTCTCAATTATTTTAATCCTTTTTAATACAATAAATTATTACATCTCATTGAATAAATTTACTCCTTTAATTACAAAGAAAATATTAATTAAATCACTTAATTGAAAATGATAACAAACTTATTTTCAATTTTTGATCCCTCATCAAGTATTATAAATTTATCAATCAATTGATTAAGAACCCTTATTGGACTTCTATTAATTCCAATATCTTTATGATTAATTCCCTCTCGACTAATAATAATATGAAATCTAATTATTAACAAATTACACGAAGAATTTAAATTGCTTATTGGAAAAAAAAAAATCAGTAGGGGATCCACTTTCATTCTTATTTCTATTTTTTCAATCCTTCTATACAATAATTTCATAGGGTTATTTCCTTATATTTTCACAAGAACAAGACATATAACAATAACTTTAACTCTTGCTTTGCCCATATGATTAAGATTTATGTTATTCGGATGAATTAATAATTCTAAATTCATATTTGCACACTTAGTTCCTCAGGGAACCCCCGGACTTCTAATACCTTTTATAGTATGTATTGAAACAATTAGTAATATTATTCGACCTACTACTTTAGCTATTCGACTTGCAGCTAACATAATCGCAGGACATCTTTTAATAACACTTTTAGGAAATACAGGAAGAACAATAATAATATCCTTATTACCTCTATTAATCCTTACACAAATTCTCCTTTTAACCTTAGAATCTGCAGTCGCTATTATTCAATCATATGTATTCGCAGTTCTCAGAACTTTATATTCTAGAGAAGTTAACTAATAATGTCAATACATATTAACCACCCTTATCATATAGTTACCCATAGACCATGACCTATTATAGCCGCCACAAGAATTATAGTAGCTATAATAGGGTTTATTATATTTTCATACGAATATAATAACAAATTAATACTCTTAGGAACATTAACTTTAATATTAATTACAATTCAATGATGACGAGATGTAGTACGAGAAAGTACATATCAAGGATTTCACACAAAGATTGTAACAACAGGGTTACGCTGAGGTATAATTCTATTTATTGTCTCAGAAATTTTTTTCTTTCTATCATTCTTTTGAACTTTTTATCATAGAAGTCTTGCCCCTGCCGTAGAAATTGGATCCTCATGGCCTCCGGCAGGAATCATTCCCTTTAATGCCTTACAAGTACCTTTATTAAATACTACCGTTTTACTAGCATCAGGAATTACTATCACTTGAAGTCATCATGGATTATTAGAAAATAACTACCACCAAACCTCTCAAGGTTTAATTTTTACTATTATTTTAGGAATTTATTTCACTGGTTTACAATTATTTGAATATATTGAAGCTCCTTTCTCCATCGCAGATTCAATCTTTGGTTCTACATTCTTTGTAGCTACAGGATTTCACGGTTTACACGTAATCATTGGTACAACATTCTTAATTACATGTTTATTTCGAATATTATTTATACATTTCACCTCTAATCATCACTTTGGTTTTGAAGCTGCCGCTTGATACTGACATTTCGTTGACGTTATCTGATTATTTTTATATGTTTCAATTTATTGATGAGGTAGATAAATATTTATTTAGTATAATAAGTACTTTTGATTTCCAATCAAAAAGTCTAATAGTTAGAATAAATAATTCAAATTATAAGTATTATAAGTATTATTTTTCTAATAATCACTTTTATTATCATAATATTAACTAATTTTTTATCAAAAAAAAACATTGAAGATCGAGAAAAAAACTCCCCATTTGAATGTGGTTTTGATCCTATTAGATCCTCTCGACTACCATTTTCCCTACGATTTTTCCTAATTGCAATCATTTTTTTAATTTTTGATGTTGAAATCGCATTAATTTTACCAATGACTATTATTCCTTTTAGATCAAACATAATAACATGAACAATTACAAGAATTTTATTTATCACAATTTTAACAATTGGCCTCTACCACGAATGAAATCAAGGATCTTTAGAATGAGCTTCTTAACTAACACAATTTTAGGGTTGTAGTTAATTATAACATTTGATTTGCATTCAAAAAGTATTGAACTATCAATCTTCCTTAAAATAAGTAAGAAGCAAATTTAATTGTAATCAGTTTCGACCTGATAGTAAGATATAAATATATCCTTATTTTAATTGAAACCAAACAGAGGTTTATCACTGTTAATGATAATAATGAATTTAATTCCAATTAAGAAGGTGTGTTGATCAAATAAAAGCCGCTAACTTATTATTTAAATGGTTTAAATCCATTTACACCTTATATTTATATAGTTTAAGTAAAACATTACATTTTCATTGTAAAAATAAAACCTCCATTTTTATAAATTATTCAAAGATAATACTTATCTCAATAACAACTTCAACGTTATACTCTATTATAAGATATTTGAATATAATACATTTATAATTAAAATTAAAAAAAATAAAAAAATAATTAAATACGACTTTAAATTATTAATCTGAAACCACTGATTAAAAGCACTTAATTTTATTAAAACATAGTATAAATTTTGCGCTCCAAAAAATTCTCTTCAGCCTAAATCGACATATTTAATTGAACTTAAACCTAAATTTAAAGGCAATTGGTTTACTCCTTTAGTAGAAATCAAAGGTATAAATCACATAGACCCAAAAAAAATAATTACTCCATAATATTTAAACATATTATAATAATAACTCAGTCTATATTTAAACAAAATTCTCCCCAATCATAATCCTAATAATCTTACCAAAATAGGTATAATTTTTATTAATAATGGTAAACAAATAAAATAAGGTCTTAAAAAAATTATTCAATTTAACATACTTCCTCCAATCACCGCAAAAAATATTAAACCTAATATTCCATATATTATTATTCAATTTTCTTCATTTAGTTTAAATATTGGTACTATATTAAAATCCCCTCATAATATATAATAAAATATACGAAAAGTATAACATACTGTTAAGCCTGTAGAAAAAAAATACAAAAAATACATAAATATATTTAAATTTCTTAAAGAAACTATCTCTAAAATTATATCTTTTGAATAAAACCCAGCTAAAAAAGGTATCCCACATAATGCAAAATTTGATACTATAAAACACGCAGAAGTTAAAGGTATAAAAACTGATAAATTTCCTATAAAACGAATATCTTGAAAATTTTTTACATTATGAATTACTATTCCAGCACATATAAATAATAATGCTTTAAATAAAGCATGAGTTAACAGATGAAAAAAAGCTAAATCAGCAAACCCTATTGATAAAATTCTCATTATTAATCCTAACTGACTTAAAGTAGATAAAGCAATAATTTTCTTCAAATCATATTCAAAATTAGCACCTAATCCTGATATAAATATTGTTAAAACAGATATCACTAATAAAAATCTTAATAACCAATCTGGAAAAACCTTACTAAATCGGACTAATAAATAAACCCCTGCTGTAACTAATGTTGATGAATGAACTAATGCTGAAACAGGGGTAGGGGCAGCTATTGCTGCCGGAAGTCATGCTGAAAATGGGATTTGGGCACTTTTGGTTATTCCTGCCATAACAACTAATAATGAAATAATTATTATTTCATTATTAGTTGTTATGCAGTCTAAATAAAAAATATAATTCCATCTTCCAAAATTTAATATTCAAGCAATTGCTATTAGTAAAGCAACATCCCCGACACGATTTGATATTACAGTTAACATCCCCGCATTATAAGATTTAATATTTTGATAATAAATAACTAAACAATAAGAAACTAAACCTAACCCATCTCAACCTAACAAAATTCTAATTATATTAGGACTAATAATCAAAAAAATTATTGATAAAACAAATATTAAAACCAAAAAAATAAAACGATTAAGTGCAATTTCACCTTCTATATAATCCTCACTATATAAAATTACTAATGAAGAAATTAATCTAACAAACCCTATAAATAATAATGACATCCAATCTAATAATAATGTCATAACAATTGAAGAAGATCTTAAACTAACAACTTCTCATTCAATAAAATAAACTAAATCATTAATAATAAAATATACACTAAATATTAATCTTAATAAAGCAATTAACCCCAACCAAATAAATCTAATTAAACATAATGATAAATATATCATAACTTAAGATAATTACTATATCTATGATATCACAAATCACAATTTTATTTAAACTACTTAAGTAATTAAAATCAAATTAACACATATTCACTTTTCAAAATCAATAAGTTCAGAGGCAACCAATGTAATATTAATAACAAATACTCACGACAATAACCTCTAGCTCTTCTATAAATTCCAGAATAATAAATACCATGTTGACTATAAGAATACAAGTATAATGTATAAGAAGCACTAAAAAAAGAAATTAATATCAAAAACAATATAACTATTCATATTCATCCAATCATTCTATTAAATAAACCAATTTCTCCTAACAAATTTAATGAAGGAGGGGCTGCTATATTACAAGATGATAATAAAAATCACCATAAAGTCATTCTAGGTATCAAATTTAATAAACCCTTATTAATTAATAATCTTCGACTTCTTAACCGCTCATATCTGATATTTGCTAAACAAAATAAACCAGAAGAACATAACCCGTGAGCAATTATTAAAACAAAAGTTATATAAAAACCTCAAATATTTAATGTTATTAGACCACCTACCACCAAACCTATATGTGCTACAGATGAATAAGCAATTAAAGCCCTTATATCTACCTGTCGTAAACAAATCAATCTAACAGTCAAACCACCTACTAAACTAATTGATAATCAAAATACATTAATTATTATTCCTAACTCCCTTAAACACTCAAATACACGTAATAAACCATACCCACCAAGCTTTAGTAAAACCCCCGCCAAGATTATAGACCCAGATACAGGGGCTTCAACATGAGCTTTAGGTAATCATAAATGAACTAAATATATTGGTATTTTAACCAAAAAAGCCAAAATCATTCTTAAATATAAATATAAGTTCATAAAATCACTCATATAAATTAAAGAAAAAACCAAATAATTTGAACTATTATATAAATACATAATTCCTAATAATAATGGTAAAGAGGCAAATAAAGTATAAAAAAGCAAATAAACTCCAGCCTGTAAACGCTCTGGCTGATATCCTCATCCAAAAATTAAAAATAAAGTAGGAATTAAACTTCCTTCAAAAAAAAAATAGAAAGAAATCAAATTTAATCTACAAAATGTACAAAATAACATCAATAATAATATTAAAATCATACATAAAAATAATTTATTATAAAATTTATAACGAACTACAGAATAACTAGCTAAAATTATTAAAATACAAATTCAAAATCTCAATATAACTAAACCATAAGATAAATAATCAAACCCAAAAATATATCTTAAATTTCTTCACCCAAAAAAATCAATATTTAATATAAATATCATAAACCCAATAAACAATAAATTTTGAATTAAATATCAGACCCTAATCCTAAAACATAAAGGAATCATAAAAATTAAATATATAAAATAACTTAACACTGCAACAATCCAAATGAACTAAAATAATCATTTCCATGTGTTCGAATTATAGACACTAAAATAGATAACCCCAAAGCACCCTCACAAACCGCAAAAGATAAAAAAAACATTGTTATATATAATTCTCCTCTTATTAATATAATATAATAATATATAATAATAAATAAAATCAAAACAATAAATTCCAATCTCAACAAAGTTATTAATAAATGCTTACGCTTAGAAGAAAACACCCACAAACCGCAAAAGAATATAAAATAAAATATTATTAACATTTTGTTTTAATAGTTTAAATAAAACACTGGTCTTGTAAACCAAAATTAAGTCAAGCTTTTAAAACTTCAAAGGAAAGAAATTCCTATCATTAATCTCCAAAATTAATATTTTAATTAAACTATCCTTTGATATTATATTATTAACATTTAGTATCATATTAAGAATTATTTTCTTATTTCTAAAACACCCTTTATCAATAGGTTTTATTCTTTTTCTTCAGACAATTTCCATATGCTTAATTAGAGGTTTTATATCCTTAAGATTTTGATTTTCCTATATTTTAGTTTTAATTTATTTAGGGGGAATACTAGTATTATTTATATATATTACTAGATTAGCTTCTAACGAAATATTTCTTTATTCAAATAAAATTTTCCTAGCAATTAGTTTACTGCCAATCATCTTTAGCTCACTTTATTATTTTAAACTTAATTTCTCAATAAATTTATATGAAAACATAGAAAATAGATTAACTTTGAATCTCATAACCAACAATTTTTTACTAAAAATATACAACCAACCTATCAATACAATCACAATCTTAATTGCAACATACTTATTTTTAACGCTAATTGTAGTAGTTAAAATCATTAATATCTATAAAGGACCCCTACGACAAATAAATTAATGAATAAACCCCTACGTAAAATTCACCCTTTAATTAAAATTTCCAATAACGCACTAGTAGATTTACCAACACCTTCAAATATTTCGACCTGATGAAATTTTGGCTCCCTTTTAGGATTATGCTTAGGTATTCAAATCTTAACAGGATTATTCCTAGCTATACATTATTCAGCTCATGTAGATTTAGCCTTTTTTAGAATTGCTCATATTTGTCGAGATGTAAACTATGGGTGATTACTACGAACTTTCCATGCCAATGGGGCATCTATATTTTTTATTTGCATTTACCTCCACATTGGACGAGGTTTATATTATGGCTCATATAAATATCATTATACATGAATAATTGGGGTAGTAATTTTATTTCTAGTAATAGCAACAGCTTTTATAGGTTATGTCCTCCCTTGAGGACAAATATCTTTTTGAGGAGCTACAGTTATTACTAATTTATTATCCGCTATTCCATATTTAGGTATTGAATTAGTACAATGAGTTTGAGGTGGATTCGCAGTAGATAACGCAACATTAAACCGATTTTTTACCTTTCATTTTGTACTTCCATTTATTGTTACTGCTGCAGTAATAATTCACCTACTTTTTTTACATCAAACAGGATCTAATAATCCTTTAGGGACAAATAGAAACATTGATAAAATTCCTTTCCACCCTTATTTTACCTTTAAAGACATGGTAGGTTTTATTATTTTATTTATATTTTTATCTATTCTATCTTTAAAAGAACCTTATATTTTAGGAGATCCAGATAATTTTACACCTGCAAACCCCCTTGTAACACCAATCCATATTCAACCAGAATGATATTTTTTATTTGCTTATGCAATCCTGCGTTCGATTCCTAATAAATTAGGAGGAGTAATTGCTCTAGTTATATCAATCGCAATTCTATTTTTTTTGCCTCTAACAACTAATAATTCACGAGGGTTACAATACTATCCTATTAATCAATATATATTTTGATTAATAGTAATCATTGTTATTTTATTAACATGAATTGGAGCTCGCCCAGTTGAAGATCCTTATATTTTAACAGGCCAAATTCTTACTATTTTATATTTCCTTTACTATATCCTAAACCCCTTAATTATTAAAACATGAGATAATATCCTCACTAACAATAAAAATTAATAGTTATAAACTTAATAATAAGCTTATGTTTTGAAATCATAATAAAAGGGTTTAAATCCCTTATTAACTTTACATTACTTAATTAAACCATTAAAAAAAAATTTTAACTCCTATATAAAAAAATAAAAAATTTAAAGACAAAGGTAAAAATCTCCTCCATGCCAAATATATCAATTTATCATATCGATAACGAGGTAAAGTTCCTCGTACCCAAATATACAAAAAAGCAACAAATATTAACTTTACATAAAATACAAAAGAATTTAAATCAGACCCAAGAAAAATAATACATATTAATATACTCATAAATAAAATTCTTGAATATTCACCCAAAAAAATCAAAGCAAAACCCCCACCTCCATATTCAACATTAAAACCAGATACCAGCTCCGATTCCCCTTCAGCAAAATCAAAAGGACTTCGATTTGTCTCAGCAAGACAAGAAACAAACCAAACATTACATAAAGGAAAATATAAAAAAAGAAATCAGACACCTATTTGACAATAAAAAAATTCTAATAATGAATATCTTCTAACCAAAAAAATAAATGATAATAAAATTAATGCTAAACTTACTTCATAAGAAATAGTTTGTGCTACCGCACGCAATCCACCTAATAAAGCATAATTAGAATTAGAAGATCAACCAGCTAATATTACCGCATATACACCCATTCTTGTACAAACTAAAAAAAAAAATAAACCCAAATTAAAGACAAATAAACCTCTTACATATGGTATTAATATTCACAAAATTAAAGACAAAAATAAAGAAAATACTGGACATACATAATATAATAAATAATTAGAAATTAAAGGATTCATATGTTCTTTACAAAATAATTTAATAGCATCACTAAAAGGTTGAATAATACCTAGAAATCCAACCTTATTTGGTCCCTTACGAAGATGAATATATCTTAAAACTTTACGTTCTAATAAAGTAAAAAAAGCCACTCCTACTATAACAAAAATGATTAAAATTAACCCAACCAATATTACCAATAATAACTCCTTTAACATTTACTATCTATGATATCATCATATAATTAGATTCTAAATCTATTGCACTTTCTCTTTCTGCCAAAATAGTTCCAATTAATAATATTCTTTAACCAAAAATTATTTTAAATATTAGGTCCTCTCGTACTAAAATATTTTATAAAATAAAAGATAGAAACCAACCTGGCTCACGCCGGTTTAAACTCAGATCATGTAAGATTTTAAAGGTCGAACAGACCTAGTTAATTGAACATCTACACCCAAAACTAATCTTAATCCAACATCGAGGTCACAATCTTCTTTTTCAATATGAACTCTTAAAAAAAATTATGCTGTTATCCCTAAGGTAATTTAATCTTTTAATCACTAACTATGGATCATTTAATTAATAATAATATTAAAAATAAAGAAAAGTTAAACTTATTTTCTAATCACCCCAACCAAATAAATTTCATAATAATCAAAAATTTTTTACTAACTCAATCACTTAATACACTTATTAAACTCTATAGGGTCTTCTCGTCCCTTAATTACATTTAAGTATTTTTACTTAAAACCTAAATTCAACTATAATTAACATAAAACAGAAATCACCTCATCCAACCATTCATACCAGCCTTTAATTAAAAGACTAATGATTATGCTACCTTTGCACAGTCAAAATACTGCGGCCCTTCAAATTAAATCAGTGGGCAGGTTAAATTTCTTAAATAATCCAAGAAACCATGTTTTTAATAAACAGGTGAGCGAAATTTTTGCCTAATTCTTTATATTAATATTTCAAATCAATTCAATATAATATAATTTTCCCATTTACTAATTAAATCATAATTTTCAAAATTTCTAAATTAAATTTAACATTTTAATATAACAATTAAATAATAAATAAATAATAAATCGCAAAAATTAAGAACTAAATTTTAACATCCTTAATCCAATAACAAATTCTAAATTCATAAAATCCTTATATTCTAAAACCTATTATAACTATATTTTCAAAAGATTATCCCTTCAAAAATTAAATACATAAAATATCTAAATAATAACATATTAAATAATTTATATATTCTGAATTGAATTCATTTATTAAAAAACCAGATATCATTAAAAACGATAAACATTTCATTACCAATTAAGCATTCTTAATATTTATAACACAATAACCAATACACTCAATTAAATCTTTTAAATTCGAGACAAAAAAATTCATAATATAATTTAATATATTCTGATACACAAGATACAATTAACAAAACTACCTTTACCAAATTATAATTATATCCTTTCAATTCCTTCCACAAAACATAATTCACTATAGTAAATATAATTTTATCTATTCATTATACAATAACAAAAAAATTATTCAATTTAACCCACTTGATTTAACATCTAAATAAAACAATTCTATCAATTTTCAGATTATATTGAATTGCACAATAATTTATTTCAGTGTAAATGAAAATCTTAACTTTAAGTTCTAATCCGACTTAATAATTATCTTTCTAGATACAACTTCCGATACATCTACTTTGTTACGACTTATCTCACTTTAAAATGAGAGTGACGGGCGATGTGTACATATTATAGAGCCTTAAATCACATTAATAATCTTTATAAAATTACAATTAAATCCACCTTCAAATTATATTTCAATAATTAATCCATATAAATAAAATTTATTGTAATCCATTATTCAACTTATATATCACTGCACCTTGACTTGAAATTTTAATTAATTTTATATTTAGAAAATAATCTAAAAATATATTCTTAAACAGCGGTATACAAGAAATTATATAAGTAAGGTTCAACGTGGATTATCGATTACATAACAGATTCCTCTAAATAGACTATAATACCGCCAAATTCTTTAAGTTTAAAGATCATAACTACTACTACTCTAGTTTATAAATTTACAATAAAAATAATAGGGTATCTAATCCTAGTTTATATTTCTATTTTCATAACAATCACACTAAATCATATATACTTCAAAATATTTAAAATATTTCACCCTCAAATATTTCAATTTTTATATCACTATTAATGACAATTATCTAAACCAAAAATATTCATTTGATTTTGTTGTTTAACCGCGGATGCTGGCACAACTTTTACCAAATCTTTTAATATTTACTAAATCTAAATTAACTTAATATTATAAAATTATCTACTGCATAATTTTTTTATTAGCCCTCCTTCAAGAAAATCTAAAATACATAAATTTACATATAAATCAATATTTCAATGAATATGTCTAAAATCAGAATAAAACTTCAATTTGGTGACTTTATAATAAACAATGGATCAACTTTTATTTTAAAGAATCATAACAAACAACGAACTTAAATTAAATAATAAACAATGGATCAACTTTTATTTTAAAGGAATTGCTAAATTAGTACAATGAACAATCAAGTAAAAAAAAAATGGAACCGATTCCTCCCAGCAGTTTTTGAATTTTGCCCAAAATCCATTTCAATGTTTTTTTAAAAGCATTGGTATACTTTCTAGTATTTATATTATAACTACATGGGTCCCATTTTTTTTTAATACTTAAATGGGACCATGTAGTTATAATATAAATACTGCAAGTATATAATAATATATTTAATATAATATCTTTATCTTATTAGATTAACTAAGAATAATTGGAATACATACCTTATGTATTTATTATTAAGACCTTTTATTTTTTCTTCCCATATAGGTTATTATACCTTATATAAATATAGATGTTAATTTATACGAATAATATAATATAAATCTTTTTTGATAAGATATTAAATATAAAAAAGGTTATATATAATATTATGTCCTTATTATACTTTGACCAAGAATCTATCTTAACTATACCTAACTTAATTCAAAATTACTTTCACCATATAATCAACCCAAAGAATTTAAACTTTCTTTAAAGAATAAAA